TTTACTTTATTAGTTCTATTCTATACTGTATCCATATCGTTTATCCCTATGAGATACCGTACAAAATATAATGCAGAAGGAAGAGATATAATGAAATTCTTGATTAGATCTTCTCATAGGAACGATCTATTTTATTTGATTGATGGATCCAACAACCAAACCTATTTTTAAAAAATTCATTAAAAAAGAGAGTGGTTTTATTCGAAGCGCTTCGTGATTTTCAACCAATTATGTGCTTCAATATAATTACCTGGAGTAAGCGCTATAGCTTGTTTCCAATACTCAGCAGCTTGATCGGACCAAGCTTCCGCAATTTCAGAATCACCCTGTAGAATGGCCTGTTCTCCCCGGTCGGAATAGGTGGTTCCTTCCCTTAGAACCGTACTTGAGAGTTTCCTATCTCATACGGCTCAAAAATCGATTCTTTTTGTGTCCTATCTTAATCTACCCTATGCTAACTGAATTAGATTTCTCATAAACCTATCCCATTTTTTCTTGGGTTAACCAGAAGAAGTTAATTACATAAGTTTCAAACCCTAATTTTGATCAATAATCAGAATCAGTTTGATCTTTTCTCCCACCTTCAGAAGAATGAAGCATAGGTATCCCCACAATATCGTTAGAATTTTCTGAAAGGTAACTATCTCGGTTTCATATATGGAATTCATATAGAATCTTTGAAAAAGACTTTTTTCCATAAGAAAAAAGAACTTACTATCTTTGGGATCTGATGCTACACCGCTGCTCAATACCTTAGTGGATCGACTCTATTACATAAGTTGATTCCTAACTTTTGTCCCATATCATGACATAAGTAAGCAGTTCTTAACTGTATCGACTCAATAGCTCGCTAATTGATCTTTACGGTGCTTTCTCTATCAATTTGATCCTTTATCCATAGAATATAGTATATAGGCTGCACTCATTTTTTTTTTCTTCCTATTTTGGTTCTCGTGAAGTCTCTTTTCTTGCTACAGCTGATAAAAATCGTTGCTTTGGACGATGCATTATGTAGAAAGCCCATTTTTTCTAGTATTTACTAGCCAATTTGATCTTTGCTTTTTTCCTTATTTCTATAGTGGAGATAGTCGCACGTAATGACAGATCACGGCCATATTATTAAAAGCTTGTGGTAAGAATGGGTTTCGTTCTAGTGCCCGGAAATAATATTCCAAAGCCTTTGTATGCTCTCCATTGCTTGTGTGTATAAGGCCTATGTTATAGAGTATATAACTTCGATCATAGGGATCAATTTCTGGTCGCGTAGCTTCATAATAATTCTGTAAAGCTTCCGCATAATTTCCTTCGGATTGAGCCAACATCCGTTACGGTCGTTCATTCTATTCAAAAAATCTCCGTTCCAGAACCGTACATGAGATTTTCATCTCATACGGCTCCTCCCTTCTGCGCATAGTACTAAGGGGAATAATCCATAGAATAAAAATTGAACTATTCTCTTCTCATTATGAACTGAAAGGAACTAGTATTTTTACAAGAAATCTCTAGCCAGCCTTCCCGCAAGAGGTTTTTTCTTAACACCAATCATATTAGTGTTAGATATAAATGGTAACTCCAACAATTTCTTTGTTCTCAACGCCTTCTATTTCCAGGAATTAGTCACTTCAACGATCTTTGATGGTTATACGGGTATCCAAAGTACAAACGAGATGGATGTTTGTTGTCCCAACCATTCTTGTTAGTCCCGATACCGATAAGGAAAGGGGGAATTTATAACAAAGTTTTTGTGTTGTTGATTCCTAGGTGTAGTGCTTTTTCCCTTATGCCGTCTATTGGTACTAATGTAGTGTAGGATTGACCCGCAATACAGAACCCATAGGTGTAACCTTTCGCTCAATACTCAAATCAACAATTGAAACATCTGAGGCTGCATCAATCGAGGATACACGATAGAAGGAATTGTTCTATCTCCAAACTTCACCTTCACCGAGCGTAGGTTTATTTCAAGAATTTCGTTCTTTCTATACCGAACCGCGTCTCTTTCTCGTAAGACTGAGGTGAGGGCTAAAAAAACAAGAAAAAAGAATCAAATCGCACCATCTCTGTAATAGGTAAATGCCTTTTTTTCTCCTGAAGTTGTCGGAATTATTCGTAATAAGATATTGGCTACAATTGAAGAGGTCTTATCAATAAAATTTCCATTTATATGAGATCTAGGCATAATTAGCAATCCATTCTAGAATTCTTTTCATTACCCCTCGGGGAAAATGATCCCACAAACAAAGCAAAGGAATTATACAGTACGAAATAACATAAAAACAGACTAATTTTATTCTAATAAATAGATATTAAATAGATATGGGCTTTCCACTTAAATTGTCCCCTTTTGTTTGGGAAAGATATGAGATATTGGAATCAGATTGATTTCATTCCCATTTTTGTAGTATACCAATGAGCGGAACTATTACTATTTCATCTAAGTTAAATAACCAAGGACTTTTTTTACTACAGATTCTAATAACTCGAGAAGTTTTGATTTGGT